TTTCTATATTTCTTGTATATTACAATCTTATAATATTATTATTTATTATATATAATTCGAAATAATTTCATATTTCATATTTAATTAATAAATAATTTTATTTTGAATTCTCTTCGAATTCTAAATTAACGGAATGGTTAGTTATAGCCATTTTATTAGTTTTAGTTATGGCTATTAATTGAATTTAAAATTAATAATACTCAAATCTTCCTTTTCGTTTTTTTGTTATGTTATAATGTTTTTTTTTGTTATGTTATAATGTTATAGAAGGCCTGCCCTAAGAATAACATGAAAGATAAAAGCGCAATCCAGATCATAATGAAACACTCCTCTGGTTTCATTCGGAAAGGTGAAAGCTAAGACGAAAAAAAAAAAAAAGAATCGACCGTTCAAGTATTTAAAATTGCACGCTAAAAACGGTAGAAATAGGGGCATATATAAGTATAATAAATATATATTATAGTATAATATATATGTTATGCGATCTATATTGAATTGATGATATAGAAATGATAGAATCATTTCTGATTGGACCAAATACGGGTCTCCGATAGAGATGAAAGAAAATATACAAGAAATCAAATAGTAGAAAACACTTTTCAATATAGGAACCGGTATCTAATGAATTCAACCGGTCCAGCATAATAGAAATGAAAGAAAAGGGGGGGCGGCATCATGATGCGATCTTAATCACATCAAAAAAAAGAGGGGATATGGCGAAATTGGTAGACGCTACGGACTTAATTGGATTGAGCCTTGGTATGGAAACCTACCAAGTGAGAACTTTCAAATTCAGAGAAACCCTGGAATTAAAAATGGGCAATCCTGAGCCAAATCCTGTTTTATGAAAATAAACAAGGGTTTCATAAACCGAAAATAAAAAGGATAGGTGCAGAGACTCAATGGAAGCTGTTCTAACAAATGGAGTTGGCTGCATTGTGTTAGTAAAGGAATCCTTCCATCGAAACTTCAGAAAGGATGAAGGATAAACCTATATACATACGTATAGTACTGAAATACTATCTCAAAATGATTAATGACGACCCAAATCTGTATTTTTTTATATTTATATGAAAAATGAAAGACTTGTTGTGAATCGATTAAAAATTGAAAAAAGAATCGAATATTCATTGATCAAACCATTCACTCCACCGTAGTCTGATAGATCTTTTTAATAATTGATTAATCGGACGAGAATAAAGATAGAGTCCCATTATACATGTTAATATCGACAACAATGAAATTTATAGTAAGAGGAAAATCCGTCGACTTTAGAAATCGTGAGGGTTCAAGTCCCTCTATCCCCAAAACGACCCGGTTGACTCCCTAATTATTTTTTTTTCATTTTATCATTTTGTTAGCGATTCAAATCAAAATTCGTTATATTTATCATTCATTCTCATTCTACTCTTTTCTTTCACAAATGGATCTGAGCGAAAATTTTTTTCTTATCACAAGACTTGTGTGTGATATATATGATACGCGTACAGTACAAATGATTTGAGCAAGGAATCCATTAAATTTGAATAATTAACAATACATATCATTACTTGTACTGTACTGAAACTTTGAAAATTTTTTTTTGAAGATCCAAGAAATTCTATTAGATCCTGTATAATACTTTGTAATACTTTTTCGTTTTTCTAATTGACTAATTGACATAGACCCAAGTCCTATATTAAAATAAAATGAGGATGATGCGTCGTGAATGGTCGGGATAGCTCAGCTGGTAGAGCAGAGGACTGAAAATCCTCGTGTCACCAGTTCAAATCTGGTTCCTGGCACATGAGTAATTTGTATGAGTATATATTCTAAAAATTAATTGATATGGGTCGACATACATATTCATTAATAGTATAAATCATGATACCTATTTATCCATCTAAATGTCGGAGATATACCCCTTATATATATCATATGTATATAAAGTATACAAAAGAATTCCATTTTGTTTCCTCTTGTTTTTTTATTTGTCCATACTGTGTCTCCTTTTGTTCAAAAAAAAACGTTAATACTTTATACATATTCGAAAGGCTAAATTAGTTAGTTGAAAGAGAAAAAGTATAGTCTAGAGGAGTTGAGGGATGGGAATAGCCAAAGTTCATTTCAGATACAGTACAAATAGAATATGATCCTCTTTCATTTCCTTCTCTATTTTTTTCATATTCTATTTCTTCATTTCCTCCTATTTTCTATAGCCCATCTAAGTGATGTGCGCGGTACATAGTTCATAATGCGGAACTCTTTTAGTTTCATCCTAGTGGCTCGGCTCATTCGAAAAAGTATCTTCAAAATTTGAGAATCTCAATGAATCCTCTAATTTTTTTTTTAGTATTTATTTTATTTAGCCCACCCAATAACTAAAAAAAAAAATAATATGTGAATGAAACTTCAATTACTATGTTTGATCTCGAAGAGAATGTACAAAAATTCTTTGAATATCTGGAGTTGTAGAAGTGAAGATTAGTTTCTGATTATTCAATGAGCATCTTGTATTTCA